TGTTTATCATAAATTTCCATATCTTTTTTGAATGTAATGAACCTATCCTCTCTTCTCTGTTCCATTCCAAAATAAATCGAAACGGATCACTAATCAAGACCAGAATATTCGGAGGACTCTTCTGACCAAACAAAAAATAAGTAATTGCCAGCAAAGTTGTTTTTTTTCTTCAAATCCAAAAATTTTTGTTACTTTATACGTAGGTCATCGACTCAGCGTTTGACATTTATTTACTATAGAATATGAAAGAAAGAATATTAATAAAAAGAAAGGATGAACATAACAATAAATAAAGGATTCAAACCATTTTATCGACATGAGTGTTCTATATCGAAAAATTTCTAACTATTCGTTTTTGTTATTTTAAACCGTCTCGGTATTAACATAGTGGTAGAAAGAATACCATGCTGCGCCTGGACTTCAAACGGTTTAGCTTTAACCATGTTAATGGTCCCACATTATTGGTTGATAGAAAATCAAAGTATATTTACCAACAAATTGCGAAATGCTACGGTTCTTACATATGATTTCTTTATTTATTCAGAAGTAATTCGCGAAATGATGCACCTTTAGTTATTAGTTATAAAGAAAAAAAGAGGTACAGCTGGTTGAATCCAACCTATTCTTGAAATAAACAACCCGCACACACTCCCTTTCCAAAAAAGATCAATACACCAATCACTACACTGAGATTTATTAGATTTGTTGCTAAAATATCGGTATTAAGCCCGAAACTCCCGGCGGATGGCCAGTGACCCAAGAAAACGAAAGAATCGGTTACATTTTTCATATGATCTCCTCTTATATTTCTTATATTATAAGATAAACTAAAAAAATCGTTGTATTACTTCACCCCTTTGCTACTTCTTCCCAATTCATTTTCTTTTTTCAATTGAGATTCCCAATAAGAATAATACTTATTGGAATAGAATTATTTAGAATCGAATTAGGTACTAGGTTTCGTGTGAATTGCAAAATACCTCCTTTGTTGCAACACTTCTACTTTGGACGAAGAAGGGGAAGGAAGGAAGAAAGTGAGTGGGTAACACTAATTCCTCATCCTCAAATCAGTCCTTCCCATGGTTTATTTTCTCAACGAAAACGAATAAGTAATTGTGTAGGGGCGATATTTTGATATAATGTGAAAAAGCAACCTGCAAGTCCAAGACCATAAAAGAAATACGTATTTCTCATATTTCTTTTCTCGGATTAAACAAAAGGATTCGCAAATAAAAGCGCTAATGCTACAACCAATCCATAAATTGTTAAAGCTTCCATAAAAGCTAAACTAAGCAATAAAGTACCTCGTATTTTTCCCTCTGCCTCGGGCTGTCTCGCAATACCTTCTACAGCTTGGCCCGCAGCAGTACCTTGACCAACTCCAGGTCCAATAGAAGCAAGCCCTACAGCCAATCCAGCAGCAATAACGGAAGCGGCAGAAATCAGTGGATTCATGATAAGTTCCTCACACACAAAAAAAGAAATGGTTAATGATACAATCAACCAATGAATTATGACTTAATTATTCCCTTACTAATATTCATCCAGTCGAAATAACTAAAAACTCCGAATTGAAATAGAAAAGAAATAATAATATTATTGAATCATTAGAAAGACTTCATCTTTTTTAGTTCCTATTTGGAAAGTCTTTCTCAATCAATACAACTTAAGACAACTTAAGTTTTTTCCATTTCCTTTTTCTAATCAGTCTTCGATCTTTTTCTTTATTTTATCTGTTTATTCATTCAATTCACAGTCAAAAACGAAATGGAAGGACTTCGGTTGGCATCCCTATCTCAAGTAGGGCAAATGCAATATTACTTCATATATAACTTGTCAATATCTACTATCAAATATACATATGTTTCTTCCATAACGTAAACCGACTATTCTATCTTAAATTCAATCGGATTTTCTAATCATTCTTCGAAACATCTAATCTACAATAGTTAACTTTTAGATTCCACATACCTGGCGCAACCCCTCTCTACTAATTTCTTTTTTTTTTTTAACTTCACTTTTCGAATATCTTTTTTTCTATTACCGTAAACTGTATTTGTATATTTAGAGAATACAAATAGATTATCTTGATAGAATAGAAAGAGTATCTTGAGCCACACATATATTGCCTTGATCTAAGCTAAAAAGGACTCTTCCTATGACTAATCAATGATGACCCTCCATGGATTCGCCTATATAAGCTGCAGCTAAGGTTGCAAAAATAAGAGCCTGAATACCACTTGTAAATAATCCAAGGAACATGACAGGTATAGGAACCACTAAGGGGACTAAAGAAACAAGAACAACAACTACTAATTCATCCGCTAATATATTTCCGAAAAGTCGAAAACTAAGTGATAGAGGTTTTGTGAAATCTTCTAAGATGTTAATGGGTAAAAGAATTGGAGTTGGTTGAATGTATTTACCAAAATAACCTAATCCTTTTTTTGTAAGACCCGCATAGAAATAGGCTACTGACGTGAGTAAAGCTAAAGCAACA